CCTACCTTTACTCGACGAATATTCACTTTCTATTATATTCAGCTAATCATCTTATTCAAATTAGAAGATATATGTCTACAACGTGTGATTAAATAAAAAACAGGAGAAAAGATTCTCCTTTACAGTCGATTTTATTCAACAATTGACCAAAAGAAAATATTAAGAAATAATAAATTGCATGAACTTAGATCAATCAAATAATCATATTTATATGTAATAATTCGTCCTAAGCAATTTCATTTTCCCATTTAGATTGTATTCGGTTTAAATAATGATAAAGAAAACAGAAGGGAAAAAAAATTTACAAAAAACGGGAGTTAGATTGATTCTCAAATCTGAGTGAATCTAATGGTTTACGTTATGGAAGAAAGACATGTATATGTGATATAGATATTGACTCGTTATATATGAACTAAAGATCTATTTCATTTTCCCGACTACTGAGTTCTCCTTTCGTATCGTTGTGGCTGTGAATTGACTGAATAAACAGATGGAATCAAGAAAAGATGGAAGAAGTGAAGTAACAGTTCGGAACGAAGAAATGGAAGAACGAAAGTTCTATGGATTCACAAAAACTCTGTGGATAGAAATGAAAAAAAAAAAGATATCGAAGTAGTTCTGATGATTCAATAATTTTATTACTAAAACTCGAAGTTCTTAGTTACTTTGACTGTATGAATGCTATCGATGGAATAATTTAGGCATAATTCAGTGGTTGATTGTATCATTAACCATTTCTTTTTCTTTTTGTTGTTACGAGGAACTTATCATGAATCCACTGATTTCTGCTGCTTCCGTTATAGCTGCTGGATTGGCCGTAGGGCTTGCTTCTATTGGACCTGGAGTTGGTCAAGGGACTGCTGCGGGTCAAGCCGTAGAGGGGATCGCGAGACAGCCCGAGGCAGAGGGAAAAATACGAGGTACTCTATTGCTTAGTCTAGCTTTTATGGAAGCTTTAACGATTTATGGGTTGGTTGTAGCATTAGCACTTTTATTTGCGAATCCTTTTGTTTAATTTTTTAATCTTAGAAAAAGTCAAAATATGTCTTTTGACTATTTTATTGACTTGGACTTGTCGTTTGCTTTTTCAAATTAGATCAATAGTTCACTCCTACAATTCCTTATTCGTTGAGAAAATAACCTATGGGAAGGGCTGATTTACAGATGGGGAATTAGTATACCGACTCACTTTCACCCTTCCCATCTGTAGTCCAAGGAAAACTCTTTTTAGGAGATGTTGCAACAATCAAGGGGTAGTTCATACTTGATAACATAACTCAAATATTTTTCAACTCGATTTGAAAAAAAAAAGAATAAATAACAAAGAGGAGCAAAGTGATAGAAAAAGAACTCTGGTCGATTTTTGAGTCTATCTATAAGAGGAGATGATATTATATGAAAAATGTAACCGATTCTTTCGTTTTTTGGGGCCACTGGCCATCTGCCGGGAGTTTCGGATTTAATACCGATATTTTTGCAACAAATCCAATAAATCTAAGTGTAGTGATTGGTGTATTGATCTTTTTTGGAAAGGGAGTGTGTGTGAGTTGTTTATTTCAAGAATAGGCTGTATCCAATCAGCTGTACCCTTTTCCGTTATAACTAGGAAAGAAAGGTGCATGATCTCGCGAATTACTTCTTAAGAAATTATATGTAAGAACCACAGCATTTCGTGATTCATTGGCAAATCCACTTTGATTCTCTAGCAACCAATAAGGTGGGGCTCTTAAGATGGTTAAAGCAAACCGTTTGAAGTCTAGGCACAGCATGGTACTCTTTCGACCACTATATTAATATAGAGATGGTTTTGAAGTGAATATTTTATCGATATAGAACACTCATTTCGATAAAATGATTTGAACCACTTTTTCTAAAAATGGACATTTTCTCTGTTTTATCGAATGCTGAATTGATGACCTATGCCTTATGTATAAGTAAGAAGAGTTTTTTGGATTTCAAATGAAGAAAAAAAAAGAAACAACTTTGCTGACAATTACATATTTTTTATTTTGTCAGAAGAGTCCTCCAAGTATTTTGTTTTTGTATTCGATTCATTTTTTGACTATGAATAAAGAAGAGAGGATAGGCTCATTACATTCATAAAAAAGCTATGCTAATTTATCATAAGTAATTGAGCGTGAGAGCCAAATGAATCGAAAGATTCATGTTTGGTTCGGGAAGGGATTATGGAAGTTTTAAAATGAACAGAAAGATGATCTACTTTCATTAAGTGATTTATTAGATAATCGAAAACAGAGAATCTTGAATACTATTCGAAATTCAGAAGAACTGCGTGAGGGGGCCATTGAACAGCTGGAAAAAGCCCGGGCCCGCTTACGGAAAGTGGAAATTGAAGCAGATCAGTTTCGGGTGAATGGATACTCTGAGATAGAGCGAGAAAAGTTGAATTTGATTAATTCAACTTATAAGACTTTGGAACAATTAGAAAATTATAAAAATGAAACGATTCAGTTTGAACAGCAAAGGGCGATTAATCAAG